AAAGAATCGAAGTTTTGATCGACCCCGGTACTTGGGATCCTATGGATGAAGACATGGTCTCCGGGGATCCCATTGGATTTCATTCGGAGGAGGAGACTTATAAAGATCGTATTGATTTTTATCAAAGAAACATAGGATTAACCGAGGCTGTTCAAACAGGCGTAGGTCAACTAAATGGTATTCCCGTAGCAATTGGGGTTATGGATTTTAAATTTATGGGGGGTAGTATGGGATCCGTAGTCGGGGAGAAAATAACCCGTTTGATTGAGTACGCTACCAATCAATTTATACCTCTTATTATAGTGTGCGCTTCGGGGGGGGCGCGCATGCAAGAAGGAAGTTTGAGCTTGATGCAAATGGCTAAAATCTCGTCTGCCTTATTTGATTACCAATCAAATAAAAAGTTATTGTATGTATCAATCCTTACATCTCCTACTACCGGCGGGGTAACAGCTAGTTTTGGTATGTTGGGAGATATTATTATTGCAGAACCAAATTCCTACATTGCATTTGCGGGTAAAAGAGTAATTGAGCAAACATTGAATAAAACGATACCCGAAGGTTCACAAGCTTCTGAATATTTATTCCAGAAGGGCTTATTTGACCTAATCGTACCACGTAATCTTTTAAAAAGTGTTCTGAGTGAGTTATTTAAGCTCCACGCCTTCTTTCCCTTGAATTCCAATTCAATGCGCTAGGTTCAATTATTTTATTTGTAGCAAACAAGTAGTTTGCTTATCGGAATCAAAGTAACTAAGAATGAAGTTTTCTTTAGTGACCTAAGATCTAATTGTAAAAAGAATAAAAAGTGGCGGATAACTCTTTTTTTTACCTGGATTCCCGATTACTAATTAAGAAGTCTCTATCAACAAGATAAAAACACGAGTTCTTCCTTTCGTGAAATTAGACAAAGAAAACGCATTTTGTCTTAGGTATAGAATCAAATTAAAATATAGAAAAAATAGATATATGGTTTTGTATCTTTCTTCATCCCCCGAAAATCCTATTTTCACTAAAAATCCCGGTTGTGCCGCATTCTAATGAATCTTTCAATAATTTGTAAGAAACTCCTATTAATATTAAATTCGAAGACAATAACAAAACACAAAGAAATGAAGAAAAATAATCAAATGGATTATCATATGTATCTTTCATGTAGATAGACGAATAAGTCCATTTTTTTAGTTCTACATTCCTTGGACTTATTCTATATACTCAATTAGATACTTATATCTGTAATAAGAATTTTCAAATTGAATGAATTCATAATAACTACGAATTCATACTAATTACAATTATTAATTATAATTAGTATAAATAATAAATATGATATTAAAAAAAATAAGAACAGGTACAAATAGTAAATCGAGGTACCCATTTTATGACAACTTTCCAATTTCCCTCTATTTTTGTGCCTTTAGTAGGCCTAGTATTTCCGGCAATTGCAATGGCTTCTTTATTTCTTCATGTTCAAAAAAACAAGATTGTTTAGATCTGAGGGGACCAAATCTCATACGTTTTTTTGAAACTTAGACTTGTAGCATAACCCATATATTTATTTCGGGAAATAAGGTAGAACATGTGATTTCTGACGAACATAAAGGAAAAAGCTCTTATGCCTGCAGAAAATGATCTATGGGTAACTGAATTCCAGCTAGTTTGAAATAGATCAGGACTGCTGGATACCCAAAATGTAAAGTCGGCGGATCTATATGTATATCTGTATATTGGGATCATAGGAAGGGTGTGTTATTATTTTAGATCTAACCAATTTGAGGAATTACTCCTAAAGGTTCCCATCAAACTAGTGCTAGTTCACATTAAACTAGTGCTAGTTGATGAAAGTTCATTCGGAAACAAAAAAGTAAAGTCAAAACCATTTGGGGTATTCTCTCAATTCCAATAAAATGCAATCGGATCAAGTATGAGTTGGCGATCAGAACATATATGGATAGAACTTATAACGGGGTCTCGAAAACTAAGTAATTTTTGCTGGGCGCTTATCGTTTTTTTAGGTTCATTAGGATTCTTATTGGTTGGAACTTCCAGTTATCTTGGTAGAAATTTGATATCTTTTGTTCCGTCTCAGCAAATCCTTTTTTTTCCACAAGGGATCGTGATGTCTTTCTACGGGATCGCAGGTCTCTTTATTAGTTCCTACTTGTGGTGCACAATTTCCTGGAATGTAGGTAGTGGTTATGATCAATTCGATAGAAAGGAAGGAATGGTGTGTATTTTTCGGTGGGGATTTCCTGGAAAAAATCGTCGCATATTCCTCCGATTCCGTATAAAAGATATTCAATCCGTTAGAATAGAAGTTAAAGAGGGTATTTATGCTCGCCGTATCCTTTATATGGACATCAGAGGCCGGGGGGCTATTCCGTTGACCCGTACTGATGAGAATTTGACTCCACGAGAAATTGAACAAAAAGCCGCGGAATTGGCCTATTTCTTGCGCGTACCAATTGAAGTCTTTTGAGAAAGGGATTGGGCTGAAGAACGAATGCTTTCTCCGCAGGAGGGAAAAATACAAGAATCTTGTTTTTTTCTATAACTAAGTGATACTTTAGATGCAGATAAATCATATCTTGTAAATTCTTTTCTTTTTGTCAATCAATTTTTTGATCATCACAATATCTTTCTCTCAATTATTCTATTCTTGACTGTGGAAACTCCTTGGAATTTTTTTGAAATATTGGATATTTTGATAGAAAAAGAGTTCTTTACGTCTCCAAATCTCAACAATATTCATTCCTTAAAGGACTTCTTTTGTTCATTGATCGAAAGGAGACACGTGTTTTGTTTGGAATTTGATGAATTGAGATATCTGGAAACACAATTTTGTATTATTTCTTCAGTCGAATTCCAAGTGGAGTCTTAGTCTATTTCTGTATTCTTTCTAGATTCAAACAAAATCACAAAGAAAATAGATTAATAGGTTTGATACCTTGTCTAGAACTCATGTTTGGTTTGAAAGAAATATTGGATCACATAGAGTCGACAAATGAAGTGGGTTAATTAAAAATTCACAGGTTAAAAATGGCAAAAAAGAAAGCATTCACTCCTCTTTTGTATCTTGCATCTATAGTATTTCTGCCCCGGTGGATTTCTCTCTCATTTACTAAAAGTATGGAATCTTGGGTTACTAGTTGGTCGAATACGGGTCAATCCGAAAATTTTTTGAATGATATGCAAGAAAAAAGTCTTCTAGAAAAGTTCATAGAATTAGAGGAAATCCTCTTCTTGGAAGAAATGATCAAGGAATACTCGGAGACACATCTACAAAAGCTTCCTATAGAAATCCACAAAGAAACGATCCAATTAATCAAGATACACAATGAGGATCGTATCCATACGATTTTGCACTTCTCAACAAATCTAATCTGTTTTGTTATTCTAACCGGTTATTCTATTTTAGGTAATCAAGAACTTGTTATTCTTAACTCTTGGACTCAAGAATTCCTATATAACTTAAGTGATACAGTCAAAGCTTTTTTGATTCTTTTATTAACCGATTTATGTATCGGATTTCATTCACCCCATGGTTGGGAACTAATGATTGGTTCTGTCTACAAAGATTTTGGATTTGGTCATAATGATCAAATTATATCTGGTCTTGTTTCCACTTTTCCAGTTATTCTCGATACTATTTTTAAATATTGGATTTTTCATTATTTAAATCGTGTATCTCCGTCACTTGTAGTTATTTATCATTCAATGAATGATTGATAAAAGATCCGCCTATATTAATCCAATTAGAATGTTTCTTACTTTGTAGTTCTACAGAAGTATTAAAAACAGGCGATTTTCATACTATTTTCATAGTATACTTATACTATAGTATTCTAGTAAAATGATTCCAATAAATAGCAGAATCGTGGACAGGGAACTATACTAGAGACCTGCCAAATTTATTGTAGAACTTTTCGGATCAATGATTAGACCATGCAAACTAGAAAGACTTTTTCTTGGATAAAGGAACATATTACTCGATCTATTTCCGTATCACTCATGATATATATCATAACTCGGACATCCATTTCAAGCGCATATCCCATTTTTGCGCAGCAGGGTTATGAAAATCCACGAGAAGCGACTGGGCGTATTGTATGTGCCAACTGCCATTTAGCTAATAAGCCCGTGGATATTGAGGTTCCACAGGCGGTACTCCCTGATACTGTATTTGAAGCAGTTGTTCGAATTCCTTATGATAAGCAAGTGAAACAAGTTCTTGCTAATGGTAAGAAAGGGGGTTTGAATGTGGGGGCTGTTCTTATTTTACCGGAGGGGTTTGAATTAGCTCCTCCCGATCGTATTTCTCCCGAGATGAAAGAAAAGATAGGCAATTTGTCTTTTCAGAGCTATCGCCCTAATAAACAAAATATTCTTGTGATAGGGCCTGTCCCCGGTCAGAAATATAGTGAAATCACCTTTCCTATTCTTTCCCCCGACCCCGCTACTAAGAAATATGTTCACTTCTTAAAATATCCTATATACGTAGGGGGGAATAGGGGAAGGGGACAGATTTATCCCGACGGAAGCAAGAGTAACAATACAGTTTATAATGCTACAGGGGCGGGCATAGTAAGTAAAATCATACGAAAAGAAAAAGGGGGGTATGAAATAACCATAACAGATCCATCGGATGGACGTGAAGTGGTTGATATTATCCCTCCGGGACCAGAAGTTCTTGTTTCAGAGGGTGAATCCATCAAATTGGATCAACCATTAACGAGTAATCCTAATGTGGGTGGATTTGGTCAGGGAGATGCAGAAATAGTACTTCAAGATCCATTACGTGTCCAAGGTCTTTTGGTCTTCTTGGCGTCTGTTATTTTGGCCCAAATCTTTTTGGTTCTTAAAAAGAAACAGTTCGAGAAGGTTCAATTGGCCGAAATGAATTTCTAGACTCGCGGATTTATTGACATCAGGTTCGTAAAAAGAACAAAATTGTTGTTTTCAATTATGTATGATTAAAAAAAATCAATTCTAAAAAACCT